TTGGATCGTTCGATCACTTTTCAGTCATTCATTGAATGATAAATCACTACAAGTGAAGGAGATACACGATTTAAATAACGAAAGATCCAATATTTAAAAATTGTATCTAAAATGACTGGAAAAGTAGAAACAAGACCGGATATAATTTGATCATTATGAGCAAATCCAAAATCTTTGTAGACAGAGCCAATCATTAATTCCCAACCGTGGGGCGAATGGAATCCTATACATAAATCAGTTAATAAAAGAATAGAAAAAGCTTTTATTGTGTCGCTTAAGTTGTATAGGAATTCTTGAAACCAAGAGTTAAGAATAACAAGTTCTTCATTACCTAGAATAGAATAACCACTTAGAATACCGAAACAGATTATATTTGTCGAGAAGTGTAAAATTGTATGGATGCGATCCTCGTTGTGCATCTTGATCAATTGGATCGTTTCTTTGTAGATTTCGATGCGAGGCTTTTGTAAATGTGTTTCCGGGTATTCCTTTATCATTTCGTCCAAACGTAAGAGTTCCTCTAAGTCTATGAATTCTTTTAGAATACTCTTTTCTTGAATATCATTCAAAAAAATTTCGGATTGCCTAGTATTCCACCAATTAGTAAACCAAGATTCCAGACTTTTATTAAATGAGAGAGAGATCCACCAAGGCAAAAATACTATAGATGCAAGATATAGAAGGGAAATTAATACTTTCTTTTTTGCCATTTTTTCGTCTGTGAATTTAAATTAATGAACGCACCTCATTCGTCGACTCTATATGATACTAATATTTCTATCAAGCATAAGTTCTATTACAAGTCATCGATGTATTTCCGGATTTTTTTGTGATTCAGTACAGCGGTTAGTCCTTGAATTTAGAAAGAATATAGAATAAGAAAGAGCCCTCTTCAAATTAATAGTAGTCGGATTTCGAGACGAAAGAACTCCCGTTCTATCAAAATATCAAATATTTAGAAAAAAAAATTCTTTACTTTATGATGAAATGTTTTGTTTTGATATATGATGAATCTATCATTTAGATTTGTTACTGAATTGAGTTAAAGTTAAGTGGATTTACATACGCATAAAAAAAATTGTGGACATAAACAATTTAGTTTTAGAATTGTTTCATATACGTTTGCTTTGGCTCGAGTAAGCGTTCTGAAGAAACTTCAGTTAAGTTATGCTATAGAAAAAAAGATGATTCTTGAGTTTTTTATCTCTTGCAAAGTATTCATTCTCCAGTTCCTTTTTTCAAAATACTTCAATTGGTACACGCAAGAAATAGGCCAATTCAGCAGCTTTTTGCTCAATCTCTCGTGGAGTAAAATTCTCATCAGTACGAGTCAAGGGAATGGCTCCTTGTCCTTTTATTTCCATATAAAGGACACGACGAGCATAAATACCCTCTTTAATTTCTATTCTGATGGACTGAATGTCTTTCAAAAGGAATCGGAGAAATATGCGACGATTTTTTCCAGGAAATCCCCAACGAAAAATACACACTATGCCCTCTTTTATATCGAATCGATCATAACCACTACCTACATTCCACGAAATTGTGCACCACAAATAGGAGCTAATAAAAAGACCTGCGATCCCATAGAAAGACATCACGATACCTTGTGGAAAAAAAATTATTTGCTGAGAAGGAAATAAAGATATAAAATTCCTACCAAAATAACTGGACGTTCCAACCAATAAAAACCCTAATGAACCTAAAAAAAGAATAAAGGCCCAACAGAAATTACTTGTTTTTCGAGACCCCGCTATAAGTTCTACCCATATACGTTCTGATCGCCAACTCATACTCTAACTAGACCTAGTTGCATTTTATTGGAATTGGGAGAATAACAAAAATAATTTTTTTTTTTACTTTTTTTTGTTTCCGAAGTAACTCTCATCAACCAGCACTATTATGATGTGAACCTTTAGGGATAATTCATCGAATTTCTTAGATCCAAACTAAAATAATAACATCCCTTTCATATGATTTCCTAATACATATAGATATATTGACTTTCCATTTCAGAAATTCTCCCCGATCCCGATCTATTTGAAAATAGTTATAATTCATTTATCATGTTTACACATACATAAGAGCTTATGCCCGAAGGAAGCCGCATATTATACCATATTTTACTAAATAGATATCCGTGTTATGATCCAAGTAAGTCTTGAAAAATATATATATAAGATTTGTCCTTGTTGTATCTAAAAAATCTTGTTTTTTTGAACATAAAGAGATAAAGAAGCCATTGCAATTGCCGGAAATACTAAGCCCACTAAAGGCACAAAAATGGAGGGGAGACTGTTGAGAGTTATCATAGAATGGGTACCTCGATTTAATATTTGTACCTGTTATTTATTGTTATATTTATTGTTTTATATTTGAACCTTATCCTTATATTGTTATAAAGATATCTTATAATTCATATATAATTGTTATATTATACTAAGTATACCTAAGTGAGTATATATATACTTAATAGGGATAGGGAGTCTATAAGTATATG